GGGGTTTTACAGGCTACGTCTTATGTTTTTTACTTTTAAAATAAATCAAGTAATAAGTATAAGACTTAAGGTAAAAATTATGATAATCGTGTTCAATAGAACAGGCTGGCTATTGAACCAAAAAAACAATACTATATTAGCACCAGTCTCATGTAATGTTAAGGGCTCTCTATAGAGAGCCCTTAACATTACATACCTAATTAATAATTCGAGTAGAAAAGGTTGTTTAAAAGACTGTTCTAAGGACAGAAGAGACGTCAGTCTCACTAATAGTACCAATAGTCCCCCAATAAACACTAATACGTAGACAAAAAGTATGAACCCAGACCTTCAAGATAGAGAGATTCTTATGTATATGGCAGCCATAGACAAAGGGATAATTAATATGCTTCTTACAAGGGACCCTCTTTGAGATACTAAAGACAAGGTTACTATTACCATTAACCACTCCATAAGAATTTATAACAGTAATAACGCAGTTATTAAGATTATAAACCTGAATAATACTTTTGTGAATAAAAAAGAATCTCCTTTTATTAAAAACACTCTTATTAAATGCAGAGAGTCCCTTGTCAAAGGGTTAAATAAAAGGAGATTCTTTTTTATTCACAAAAGTATTATTCTCGAGCTTTTGGTAAGTTTTTCGTTTAAGTAAAATCCCCCTCTTATTACGTTAATCAATGCTATAAAAACGGGGAATAAAATTAAAAACAATGTATATAGAGTTCTTACCCTTAAAGTTGCAAAGCAATAGTCCATGTTATCCATAAGTACTATCCTGAACCCTATTAATAAAAGGCTTATAATTAATAGGGGGGAGGTTCCTGATTTACTCACGTTTCATCTGTTGTGTATGTTTAAATTGATTGTTAGCATGCTAACAATCAATTTATAACAGTAGGCCATAGTTAATGAAATAACTATGGCCAAGAATCTTACTGAAAGCAGACTAGAAACACTTCCCAGGTGCCCTTTAAGAATTTCTTCTTTGGAAAAAGTTCCTACTAACACTCCTAGCCCTCTTAAACTGAGGATTCTAAGAGTGGCTCTCAGAATCACTACTTTGTTAGTTATATTTATAGCCCGTTTATTTTGCTGGGAAAAAAATATATGCAGCACTATTCCCACCGTCATGAATAAATTTGCTTTAGCTAAAGCATGAGATAATAAATGAAACAAACAAACTCTAAGCCCTCCTACAGCGAGACTAAGTATTATTAAACCTAGCTGTCTTAAAGTTGATAGCGCAACAATTTTTTTGGCGTCCATCTCTAAAAGAGCGGCCAGTCTTGCTACGAAGATAGTAGCTCCTCTAAACAGCAAAAGTAGACTTACCCTAAGGTTACTTAGAGAGCTAAAGCGTACAAGCAGTCAAACTCCTGCGGTAACTAAAGTAGAGCTGTGTACAAGGGCACTAACAGGAGTAGGAGCTGCTATAGCAGCCGGTAGTCAACTAGTGAAAGGCCACTGAGCTCTCTTTGTGAAAGATAAAGCTACTAACAGCCTGAACCTTAGTAGGGAACCCCCTACTAAGGTTCAGGCTGTGGAATGTATTATTCAAATACCGAACCCTACTATTAAAAAAGCGTCTCCTAAACGGTTTGTTAACAGAGTGAGTAACCCTCCTCCTGTCCTGGATCAATTTTGGTAAAATACAATCAATAAAAAAGAGGTGACTCCTAAGCCTTCTCACCCCAAAAATACAGATAAAAATCTGTTACTTAGTACTAACAAAAATATGGATAACACAAATATAAGTAAAGATACAAAGAAAAATCTTGGATTTTCATTAAATAATATGTAATAGCGGGCTCACGCAAAAACCGAAAGGGAGACTAGTACTAGAATAAAAAAGAATCTCCTTTCTTTGGCTCTTAGCCTAAAAGTCAATAGAGCCCAGTTTAGTCCTAATATCCTCATCCCTAAAGCTTTAGGGATGAGGATATAAATTGTGCCAAATATAGAAAGAACTATTAACCTAATAACTCAAGGCCAAAACCAAAGTTTTACCTTCTCCTTAAAAGGGAGATGTGCACTAAACACTAAACCTTATACAGCTAATCTTTAGATTTTGAAGACCTATAGTCTAACTCTTAACTTAAAGCTGTAACAGGATTATAGTTTATTAAAATGTAGCCCTGAAGAGGCTAAGTATTATTCCTCTTGTTTCACTTCTTCTCCCTCGAAAAGGGAGAGTGCTCAATACACTGTAGAAACAGTGTCTTTTAAGTGTACAGTGATATTGTACAAGAGCCTAACGGCGGACACTAGATTATATTTGGCACAATTTATATCCTCATCCTATTAAGGTATATATGTATGTCGGAATTGCTGATAATCCTGGTAAGTTTAGAGTTGTTATCTTGGGTATTCTCTTTTTTGTTAAGGAAGGAGGCAGTATTTAAATACTTGCTTATCCAGAGATTCTTCTTATTAGTAAGGATCATAGTATTATTGAGATTACCAGAACTATTTTTGTTGGCTCTCAGGATGAAAATAGGATTGCCTCCATTTTCTATTTGATTGCTTTCCCTAATTCAAGGATTAGAGAAAAAGAGATTTGTATGAATGATGACTGTTCATAAACTTGCCCCTATGCTTACTCTTTTGCAAGTAATAAACGGGCAAGTTTTATTTTTAAGCGTGGTCTTAGTAAGACTAAGAGGAGGAGCAACTTTATTATTTTCACATTTCACTATAGTGCTAATATTCTCTTCTTTCATCCATAGAGGGTGAATGCTGTTGGCTTACTACAGCGGTACCTCTCTTTTTTGGGTTTATTGGAGGCAATACAGAGTAGGCTTAATAATTTTGGTTTTATTTCTAACTACTTTAGAAATAAAACTCTTTTCTGTTCCTCAGGGGACCCTTTTTATCTCTACTATATTGATCGTCTCTGGATTGCCTCCTTTTATAATTTTTTGACTGAAATTATATGTTTTACAAAATACAGTTGTAAACTCCCTAATGGCCTGCTGAATTTTACTGATGATTTCAGTAGCAGTTATAAGCGCGTATTACCGGGCGATTCATCTTAGAGCGTGCTCATCCCCTTATAAAAGTTCAGGATGGTACGCTCTAAGATTAACGTCTTTATCTATTCTAGGTATCTTCTAATTTTAATTAATATGGCAGATTAGTGCACTGGGCTTAAGTTCCAGATATGGCTTCGCCTATTATTAGGTGAGGGGAAGGTCTTAAGTTATTAAAACTGCGGGACTCATGCTCCCTTAAAGCTATTCGCAGACTTTTACAGCTCCCTTTTAATACGCCTTTCGTATCAGGAAGGTTTAAAAAAAAATAAAACTAGTCTAACCGAAACATTTTAGAACAAAAAGAGTCACATTTTTTTTGTAAAAACTTCACTAAATGCAATAACTGTGATTTAGGTTTCGTAGGCAGTTTTATAGTTCTTTATGAAAGTGTACACTGTTTTTGAGTGTACGAGTATTTAAGCAGTTTTTTTTTAAAAACTGAGGTAGTTAACAAATGTTATACACAAACATTTCCAAGTCTTAACTTGGTAGCCCCTGCTATTTAAAAGCGGCAATCCTCTAAGGTAGCGAAATAAATTGGCCCTTAATTAGGGTCTAGTATGAAAGGGCCAATTTTTAACTTACTTATTTTATAAACTTCAGAAAAATTAAATTATTAGTCATAATTCTAATGGATAAAAGCACTACGACAAGACCCTTGAATCTAAAAAGTTTGTTGGGGAAAGAACCATTAAACAAAGTTTCAAACTCTTAAAACACTAAGATACTCAAGGGATAACAGCGGGACCCACGTATAGACGAAATACCTCGTGCATACCCGACCTCGATGTTGGATCAGTTTTTATGCGTAAAAAAAATGGGTTTGTTCACCCCATAGTAATCTACGTGATCTGAGTTAAGAACGTTGCAAAACAGTTCAGATTCTATAGGCTTTAAGAACTTGTGTCTTTATAGTACGAAAGGACCTAAAGGTATTCTTATCTTGGAGGAATAGCTCTGTAAGCTTAGAACTTACCCATATGTAGATAAGAATAGTCAAATCCTCCGGTTTACAAAACCAGGGTACTCAATATACTAACTATTATGAGGTAAACCCTCCACTATGCAAAAGTGGTGTTCTAAAAACTGAAACCCCGTAGCTTGACAAGTTTCTCATGTACTAAATAGATCTTGGTATCCATTGTTTATAAGGGTATTAAGATTTTTTTTAATAATCAATATTTTATACTGATTCAAGTTCGGTAGTTTTAATACAGAAAGGACTTTAGTTTATGTCTTTTTAACTGCTGGGGTTATGGTAACCTGATTTCGTGATATTAACCGAGAAAGAAGAATACAAGGGCACCATACAATTGTGGTAATAAAAGGCTTAAAATGAGGGTTAGTATGATTCTTGTTTAGAGAGGTGTGGTTTTTCTTTAGAGTGTTTTGAAGATTTTTTCATATAAGTATTTCTCCAATTACGGGGAGGTTCTTGAGTTGGCCTATATTCGGCCTAGAGATTATCCCTCCTTTTCAAATTCCTTTACTCAATACAGTTATTTTATTAATGAGGGGGGTTACAGCTACGTTGGCGCATCAGTGCTTACTGATGGGGAAGATAAATTTTTGGGTTAGCTATAGGGTTGGTCTAGGAGTTTATTTTTTGTCTTTGCAAGGTATAGAGTATTACCATGCAAGGTATAGCCTTGCGACAGGGGGTTACGGTAGTATCTTTTTTTTTGGGACAGGGTTTCACGGAATACATGTCTGTTTAGGTACTATTATATTAATGGCCTCCGATTTTCGTTTAAATTTTAAAACCCTAAGATCTTTACATCACTTTGGGGTGGAGTTTAGTTTATGGTATTGGCACTTTGTAGATGTAGTATGATTGTTTTTATTTTTTTGGGTTTATACTTGAGGGGGATAATAATAGCAATGTGGGGAGTAAAACTTTCTTTTCAGAATATGTTAAACTACAATAGTAGTATACTAGAGGGGCTTCATGACTTAGTTATGGTATGGTTAACGGTAATTCTTTTGGTGGTGGTAGTAGTCACGTATGGGGTTTTGGCGGGACCTATATCTAAATTAGTCTTAGACAGGAGATTTTTGGAGCAAGTGTGGACTACCCTTCCTATAATAGTACTGTTTAGAATCGCTTGACCTAGGATTTACCTCCTTTGTAAACAAGACTCCTTTAAGGACTTTTCCTTAACAGATTTTAAAATTACTAGTAATCAATGAAACTGAATAAGGGAGTCAATGGAGGAGGAAAGAGACCATCTTTTAGATGTAGAAGATATTGCTTTTTTAGAGTCTTTTGAGACTCCTGTTACTATACCTAGGAGAACAACCTGTCGTATTGTACTTACAAGAACAGATGTGTTACATTCTCTAGGCATGCCTAGGTTAGGATTAAAGTTGGACTCTATTCCTGGGCGTTTAAACAGTACTGTATTAAGAATAACTTCTATTGGAGTATCTAACGGGTCTTGTTATGAGTTATGTGGGAGGGGGCATAGGGCTATACCCATTAGTTTTTTTGTTACCTAATTGAAGGAACTCAAGAGTTGCAAACTCTTAATTGAACTCTTTCTGTCAGAAGTTTTAAGGACTTCTAATCCTTTATTGCTGCCGCCTTCTGACAGAGTGAGTAGTAAGGCCTATTGTTAGAGTTTTCGGGTCACTAAGAGTTTTGGTGACCCTGCTATGGGACTATTCTATTTGTTCTTATATTTCTATTATAGGGATCCTGGGGTCTGCCTTAATTTGGCTAATAGTAGGAACAATTTCTTTAGCTTTCCTTCATAATAGGAGTTCTACTAACCTATTATGATGGATAAGTTTTTTAGGGTGCGGGATAAGGTTTGTGGGGGCAAACCTTATAAGATTTTACATCGCTTTTGAGTTAAGGTTAATTCCTATTTTATTGATAATTTTAATTTGGGGGAGTCAGCCTGAACGTCTGTCTGCTGGATTATATTTTCTAATTTATACTGCCTTTTTCTCTGTCCCTTTTTTAATAGGGATCGTAATTTTTTCTTATCCTTGCTGGGTGATAGGCTCTACTTATGAATTTGGGTTATTACTTACAGGGGTAACTTTAGCCCCCTTTCTGGTAAAGTTACCCCTGTATGGTATGCACTTTTGGTTGCCAAAAGCTCACGTAGAGGCTAGTACAAGAGGGTCTATGCTGTTAGCCAGGTTGTTATTGAAGTTGGGAGGTTATGGTGTCATACGACTTATAATAATCATTAAAATGCCAATGTGAGGGGGATTAACTTTTTTACTGGTAAGGCTGTCAAGGGCAGTCACTGCCCTTCAGTCGGATAGCAAAAAACTAATTGCCTATAGTAGAGTTACTCACATAACTATAATAGTTATCCTTCCCTTTTTAGGGGGAAGGATAACTATAGGAATAGTTATCCTTCTGTCTTTAGCTCATAGGTGGGCCTCTTCGGGTATATTTTTAATAGGGGGGGCCTTGAGGCATTCTAGGCATTCCCGCCTACTATATTTGATAAGAATAGTATCAAAGTTCAGGAAGTTTATTTTAATCTCCGGGGTACTGTTACTGGTAAACTCCTCCATTCCCCCTTTCCCTTCTTTTTTCTCAGAAATCATTATTGTGAGTTACATGGTAGCCTGTAACTCACTGCTAACTTTATTATTCGTTGTAATCAGATTTTTTGTATGTTGCTACAATGTAAAGGTTTTCCTTTACTGTTCGCTTGTTAAACCAGGTATCTGAAAGAGATCTGTTTTAACAAAAAGACTTTCAGATACTCCTGTTATTTTAGTAATTTTAAGCCTAATTTCTTTATTATGATTAGTTTAATACCCTTTGGACCCACATTCCAATGCTCTATAAACTATAAACTATAACTACATTGTTTAATCTATTTTGTCCTTTAGTAATAGGCCTAAGCCTTTTTAGTAGTATTTACACCATATTAATTTTTACTGTTGTAGTTACAATTATTTTACTAATAAGTTTCACTTATATTTGGTCATTAGACAAAGCCGATCTTTTTTTGTATCCTAATACACTATGAACCTTTACATTGTGTTGATTTTTGTTAGTTATACTATTGAATCTTATCTCAATAGTATGTTATAGCTTCCCTGTGACTACCACTTTGATGCTTAATTTATTAGTAGCGGTGTCCTTATGAAGTTCTAGGGTTATAATTTTATTAATTAAGCATCAAAGTGTTTCCTCCTTTTTACCTAAAAATTCGCCCTGGTACTTAGCTCCATTTTTAAGAATTGTTGAAGCCGTTAGCATTAGCATCCGCCCTGTGACCCTGTGTTTCCGATTATTAGCCAATATAAGAGCGGGGCATATCCTATTATCTCTAATTTGTAAGGTGGACTATGTATGGCTTATAGGATTACCTTTTGGGTTATTAGAGCTTATAGTCTGTATAGTTCAATCTTTCGTTTTTTTAATGTTAATTTTAGTATATTTAGAGGAAGGGCTATACCACTAAAATGGGGGGGTGTTTGGCATACGTGATTGTCGTTCACGAGGTTTAAGTCATTATTACAAATTAATAGTGGCTTTCATAGTATGTGTGTAATAAAACTGGACTTTTCTGTAAATGATCCTGAGTCACACCTTTTCACATGGAATTAATCAGAATGCGTTTCGTGACTAAGCCTTCTCAAAAAATGAAGATCAATAGGATGGTAGACAGTATACTAAGAGTTCTACCAGTAGAAGCCACTGAGTGCCATACTATGAAAGCCGGGCTGTAATCCCTGTAGCGGCGGGGTATTCCCTGGACTCCTAAAAAATGTATTGGGAAGAAAGTGAGGTTTACTCCAACAAACAAGGCTAGGAATTGTCCTGTCGCAGAAAAGTCATTTAGTTTCGTACCTATGATAATCGGCCATCATCCTATTAACCCTACTATAATAGCGAACACTGCCCCTATACTTAAAACATAGTGAAAGTGTGCTACCACGTAGTAGGTGTCGTGATATAAAAGATCAAGGGTCCTATTCGACAGGACAATTCCTGTGAAACCACCAATGGTAAATAGAAATAAGAATCCTATAATCCAAAGCTGTAAAGGCTTAAAATTAAAGACTCTCCCCCTATAGGAAGCAATTCAACTAAAAACCTTAATTCCTGTAGGCACAGCAATGATTATGGTCGCAGCCGTAAAGTACAGCCGAGTATCCAGGTCTATCCCAACACTAAACATATGGTGGGCTCACACTACACAGCCTAGAACACCAATTCCGGCAATTGCCAAAAACATGCCAGGAGCTCCAAATGGCCTACTTTTCCCCCTACTATTAGACACTATGTGACTAACAAGTCCAAATCCCGGAAGGATAAGAATATAAACTTCAGGGTGACCAAAAAACCAAAATAGGTGTTGGAACAAGATAGGGTCTCCTCCTCCCAATGGGTCAAAAAATGAACTATTTAGATTGCGATCAAACAGAAGTATAGTAATCCCCCCTGCTAGGACGGGAAGACTCAATACTAAGAGAAACGCGGTAACTCACACGCTAACAAGGAATAATGGTAAGTTTAATCAAGTTACCGCGTTTCTCTTTAAGTTATTAATGGTACACAAAAAGTTCACCGAGCCTGCAATCGAACTAATTCCAGCCAAATGAAGGCTAAAAATTACTATATCTACTCTAATAGAGGAATGTCTTAAGTAACTTCTGAGGGGGGGGTAGATAGTCCACCCAGTACCCGCTCCTCTCCCAATTGTTAACGACGTAAGTATAAATATTCCACTAAATGGTAACAACCAAAACCTAAAGTTATTTAAGCGAGGGAAACATATATCTTGAGCTCCTAAAAGCAAAGGTAACAGGATATTACCGAATCCCCCGATTAGTACTGGTATAACCATGAAAAAAATCATAATGAACGCGTGCATAGTAACAACCCTATTATAAAATCTAGAGAAATTCGATACTACTCTTCACCAAGTTCCTCCAGCTATTGACAGAGTCCACCGCATTAGAATGCTTAGTGAACTCCCTAGTAGTCCTATAAATAGGGCTTGGGTTAAGTAAAGAACCCCAATTTCTTTGTGGTTAACGCTAGTAAGTCATTCTATTAAACACTAAAAGTTTCACTTTAACCCTGAACTGACTCATTCCAAAATAAGTGTCACTATTATGAGTAACAGAAGACCAGATCACATGACTCTATGGTCTTCTGTTACTCATGTTAACAAAATACTAGGGAGCAAAAGTAATAACTCTATGTCGAATAGTACAAACAGCACTGTTAAGAAAAAAAACGGTAATCTTAATAAACTACTAGTCTTTAGCCTCTCAAATCCCGACTCTAAAGGAGTTAGGGTAATATATTCCATTTTTCAAAAAAAAGTCAAAGTAGTTTGTATTAGTGATAATATTAATACTATTAGCACAACGATTATTAAAGTTATAATAATAACTATTTTTGTGTATTGATTATACCCGCCGATACAACTGATAAGATTAAAACAATGATACTAGTAACTAAACCTCTACTCAAAATAGTTATTACTATTAAGTTAAGTTAATCGCCCTTAAGGGAGGCCTTCTTGAACGAATAGAAACAAATAAAGCCGTTAGAATAACCAAGGCCTCCCTTACAAAAAAGGGCAATATAATCAATACAAAAAGTTGGTTTACTCTATTAGAAGTAAATAGTAATACCAATACAATAGTCCTAACAGCCTCCAATAAAATAACTCTTGTTAAACTCTTTTTTCATTTAAATGGCACTAGCAACACGACAACCATTGCCCTAGTCAACAGAATAAAAGTGTTTAGACTTATTTATTAATCCTGTTTGTAAAACAAGATCAGGCGTAGCCAAGAGTCAAGAGGAAAATAATCCCAGTTCGAAGCTGGACGTGCAACGCACTCCCCCCTTATAAATATAAGCAGATTAAATTGTCCATGAGGATTACTGTTAATACGTACGCAAAGTATAAAATAGTGAGCCCTTGTCCTATAAAAATGAACGGAGATTCAACAGGTTTACTACCTAGCCACATTAGTATAATATTTACAACTAAAAAAGACCAGGCCAGCATGTCTACAATTCTAATTTGTCTTAAAGCCTGCGTTGAGTTAACTATAGCTAGACAAATTAGAATTGTAAAAGCTAAAGCAAACCCAATTAGACCCCCAACTTTATTAGGAATCGATCGTAGCACGGCATACAAATGCAAAAAGTACAATTCAGGCTGAATATGAATTGGGGATCTTGATAAATCGGAAGCTGAAAAATTTACCGGGTCTGCCGATCAATCTGGGGCTACGAGTGCTCATACAAATAATCCCCATAATAAGGTTAAGTTCACAGCGTCCTTATACGAGAATAGATGTGTAAATTTCATTTTTAATACGGGGTTTGTACCTATTTTGGTAGACCTTCCCGTTTCATGTAGTAAAAGTAGGTGTACTACTGCCATTCCTAGTACTAGGAATGGCAGTAGAAAGTGTAAGGCGTAAAAGAATCTACAAGTAAAGGAAGAAACATAAAATCCCCCTCATAGTCAAACAACTAATTGTTTACCTATTGGTATAACTCTGATAAGGTTAATAATTACTGTAGCTCCTCAGAAAGACATTTGTCCTCAAGGTAGGACATAACCCAAAAAAGCTGAAGCTATGGTAAGGGCTATAATAACTCACCCCCTTAATCAAGGTTTATGGAGATAAAAAGACCTTTGGGCCACTCCCCGGAAAAAATGTAGGTATAGTACTAAAAAAACAAAGGAAGCAGAATTGCCGTGGATTAATCGTAGAAGTCAGCCGCTTCTGACTTCTCGAGTAATTTCCACGACTGAATCTCAGGCTATTGTTCCCCCAACATAATACATAGCCAAAACAAACCCAGATATCACTTGAACAGTTATTATAATCCCTAAAAACCTCCCTAACCCTCACAAATAAGTTGCTGTTATTGGAGTAGCTAAGTTTCACACTGCTGATATGTTGGACTTTAATAGTGTTAGTGTTATGTAGCCGTGGAAAGATTCCTTTTGGTAATTTCAAATTACCCTTAAAGCTAGAAGGGGTGTTTGGCATACGTGATTGTCGTTCACCGTAAATAAAAGAACACCTTCCAGTACTCTTACCTTGTTGCGGCTTATCCCTCTCAGGATCACCGAGCAATTTGTCCCCTCTCCTTTAATATTAATATTATTTTAAAAAAAAATAATACTTACAAATCCTCCGTTTCTGTTTACTCTGAGTATGTAGCCCAAACTAATCCTCTTTATAAGATTTATCTCACTTGACTGGTTAGGAGTAATCTCTTAAGAGACAGCGATTTAAAATCCTTTAAAAGAGGTTTATAATGAGGATTATCATTTAACTTTCAGACTCCTCTGTGCTAGAGAGCTGGCAAGAATTACTTTCTGTTGTATTCCAGTTGTGGGGTCGGCTAACCGGGTATCTAATCCGGGTTGATAATTCGCTAATCATTAATAATTTGTGTCACGTTTCACAGTTGCACAGTCAGAGAGTTTAGGGTTTAGCTTTAAATGCTAGGACTCTAACCGCGACAGCTGGCAGTCCGTTGGTCAGCTAATACTATTTTAATAGCTTTTAAAAAAACTGTTCTAGTTCCTATCTAATCAAATTAATAAGCAGTCACCCAGAGATTTAGTGAACCTAAGTTTAACCTTAAAAGTTCCAAACTTTTAGTGCTTTTACACTAAAACTTAAAGTTTATATTTAAAAGGAGTAACAGTCCTCTTTGAGACTTAAATGTGCTTTGCCTAAGAGTCCAAAACTCTTCATGCTTTTACACTAAAACACAATAACTATATGAGTTATCGAACTGCTATTGATTATTTTGCTAGGAATAGGAGTAGTAGCTTTTATTACACTCTTAGAGCGTAAGATGCTTGGTTTATCCCAACTGCGATTAGGCCCTAATAAGGTAACCCTGGTTGGAGTTCTACAACCCGTAATAGACGGAGTCAAACTACTACTAAAGGAACTACATCTAATACAGTACATAGTTAACTTAGTAATGTTAATTAGTACCGTTACTCTGCTCTTTTTATTTATAATTTTTTGAGGTATTGTTCTACCTTGAGGAACAACAGGGTTAATACTTAACCATTACTCAGCTTTATTATTTTTTTCTGTTTTAGGAGCAGGAACTTACGCTATTATATTGGTTGGCTGGTCATCCACAAGCCCTTTTTCTAAGTTAGGGAGACTCCGGGGGATACTGCAAAGGCTATCTTTTGAGGTGGCTCTGGTAATAGTATTTTTTATTCCTTTGGTCATTTTTGACAGCTTAGCTGTCAAAAATGACCAAGTACTAGGGGCAGAAGTGTCTCCCTGAGCAGTGATTTGACTGTTAATCTGTTTAATAGAGAGAAATCGGGCCCCTTTTGATTTGTTGGAAGGGGAAAGAGAGCTAATTAGGGGGTTTAATATCGAAACTAGAAGTTTCCCCTTCGTTTTTGTTTTTTTAAGGGAATACGGGATACTTGCCAGACTAGGAATAGTTACTAGGGTCGGCTTACTAGGAGGTATAAACATAGTAGCATTATTGGCATTAATAACGCTACTATTTGTCCGAAGATGCTACCCTCGAGTGCGCTATGATGTTATAATAAGCCTTATATGGCATAGAATCCTCCCCTCTAGTTTAATTTTTTTCTTTGTTCTAATAACGAATAAATTGGAGAATAGTGTAAAAGCATTTCTAGCTTCCGACTAGAGGGGAATCTCTAAGGCTTGCCCTTGTTCTTGTAAAGAACCTGTTCCTTTAAACTACGCCTTAG